GGATATAGTAATTTTTCTTACATTTATTAGGCTAACCAGGAGACCATATATCTGGATATTATTCATCATTTTTTGATTCAATTCATTCAAACGTCCAGTCCATCTTAATTGCAAAGGAAAATCTCCTTTGAGGAATATTTTTAGTTTTTCGATCGATTCTAAAAAAGATTCTTGAATATTATTTTGATTCTTTAATTCAAAATATTGTTTTGAATTGGATGGGCTAAAATTTAAAAAATCTTCATCCTCCTCTTGCTTTCCCTTGATATTTTGATTTTCACTAAAATTTGGATTTAGATTCAAATTAAAAAGAAGTAAGTTGCTTGGGATAAACCAAGGTTTATCTTTATATTTATGATAAAGTATCACAAACTCTGGAAATACTGGAAATAAAAGAATTTTCGGATTTGATATGAGGCGATTTAATATTAAGAATTTTTCATTCATTCCCATCCAATCAAAAGACATTCCCATCCAATCAAAAAAGACCTTTTTGTAATTGATTTCGGAATTTGAATCAATCGGAAGATAAAAAAGACCATTATTATGAATTTTATCCCTTTTTTTGATTTGGTCCTTATTAGGTTCAACCTGAATATTTGTATTTAATTTCCAACCCAAAGATTTTCTATCTGTATTTTTTTCCATATATATAATATCACTTTTTCCTAGATAATTCTTACGATTTTTGAGTATGTTAACAATTTTTTTTTTCTTTTTGGTGGAATTTTCTTGCTTTTTATTTGTTTCTAATGATGATCTATAAATATAGGACTTCTTCTTAGTTTCATAATGAATATATTTATATGATAAACGATCATATCTATAGTTTTTTTGAAAATTCTCTTCTTTATTTGATAATAAATAGACTTTCAAATTTTGTTTTTTTTTGTAATCAAATAATTGGTCTTTTTCATAGGAATACCTTTTATTTAGATCCTTATTTTGAGACGGCTGGCATTGATTTTTTCCATTTCGCCATTTTTGTGGGACTAATCTAGACCATGTAATCTGAGATACATCGTATTGATAATAACTTTTTAACCAGTTTTTCCATGGATTCATTCCATAATTTGGAAGTTTCTTCTGTCTTACTTCGGAATCAAATATTCCTTGTCTTCCAAAAAAATCCTTTATTTCATTCTTAAGAAAAAAAGACGGTCCATTATACTGAAGAATAGATCTTAACTTATTGAAGTTAATCATCTGGGTTTGTGATAATTTGAAAAATACATATTTTTGTGACAAGTAAGATAAATCAAAAAAAATATGTGACTTCCGCTTACTATTTCTAAGATTATCAAAAGCCTTTTTTATAGTCATAGTCGAAATAAAGTCAATTTGATTTTGTTTTGTTTTATTAATCTTTTCTTGACTTGTTTCGTTATTGTCAATGTATTTATCAAGAATTTTTTTTGTTGATTCCATAAAAAGTTGTAGAGCGATTCTGCGCATATTAATGATACATAGAAAGATGTCTATGTATATTTTTTCAATGAAAAATTTAACTATTAATTCAATATTATTTTTTTTTAATATTTTCCAAATTTTTGGGGGTGATTCTCCATTATTCTTTTTCTTTTTTTTCATTATTTCTATTTGATTTCTGATTGTGTTTCTTCTATCAATTCTATGTTTCATTTCTTCTTCTGTCTGTGAATAATTTGTCAAACCTGTAGATCGATTTTGACTAAGTGATTCATGAATTATCTGATTGCTGATTATAGAATCCTTTTCTATTTCAGTTTCATTTGATTCATATATTTCTCTCGGTATAAATAATGGAATTTTATTTCCTTTTAAAAGTTCTTTTAGTATTTGTTTTACAAATAAAAACGCTTTTGCTTCTTTTTTTTTTATTTTTTTTAAAGCTCTTCGAACTCTAAAATTGAATTTTCTTATTTCGACTTTATAGTCTATATCTTTAAAAATGGGTTCAAAAAAGGAAGGCGTTTTTCGCGGAGGACCAAAAGGATATTCCGTTTCCATTCCCAAAACTGTTAAAAAACAAGAATCAAAATCATCTTGTTGCTTTTGATCTCTATCAGAAAGTCGTAGCTTAGATCTGTGCCAAGGTTTCAAATGAAAAGGATATAGGATTTTTATCTGAAAACCTTCTCTTAACCAATTTTTAGGAAATCCTGTTTTGGAGAATTGAAGACCATTATAGCTGCACTTTAGATAAATTTCTCTATTCCAATCTTGGAAATCCTCGTACCATTCCGGAGATTGTCGTAATAAAATACGGCCAATATTCTTAGCTATTATTAATAAGGGTAATTTAATATATCTTCTAAAAATTGATTGAGCTAGTAACAGAAGACTTCTTGATTTTTGTGCATATGGAATGTTCTCCCAGAATTCTATTACGTCCTCCTGGTTGTTTTTTTTTATTTGGAATTGTTGATCTAAAATTTCGAATTCTGACTTTTTACCCAACCAATCTCTAATATTAAAAAAAAGTGTCATTAGGTCGGATATAGGAAAAGGAAAATCCTCC